CCATGAATACGAGCAATACCGTCGCCTACTTGAAGTACGGTACCGGTATTTACAATCTTTACTTCTCTATTATATTGTTCAATACGTTCACGGATAATATTACTAATTTCGTCGGCTCGAATAGTTGCCATGAGTATTTCTTAATTCGTTTTTGAAAAAAAAAAAATAATGCCTACAGTAGAATGGCTAATCAGTTACTTCTTTCATCGTCCCAAACATACCAATATTGGCACTAATGGTACGTAAATGTAATTCGTTGTTCAAACAACTCTTCAGAGTTCCCATAGCGCCTTCTAAGGCTTGTTGGAAAACCTGTTGTCGAACTTCATTAATTGCCCTTTGCTGTTCAAAACGAATGGTTTCATTTTTGTAATTTTCCAATTGTTCCAAAGTCTTATAAGTTGAATTAATCAAATTCAATTTTTCTCGCTCTATCTCAGAATACCCATTTACTCGAAACTCATCTGCTTCCATTTCTACTTTCCGTAAGCGAGCCCGGGCTTTTTCTAGCTGTTCAATGGCCTCCCCACGTAGTTCTTCTGAATTTCGAATAGTATTCAAAATCCTCTGTTTTCGATTATCTAATAAATCGCTTAATGAAAGTAGATTATTTTTCCATTCATTTGAAAACTTCCATGATCCCTTCCCAAACCAAACATGAAACTTTCGATTCATTTGGCTCTCACGCTCAAGTACTTTTGGGAAATTCTCCTATCTTTTTTAATCTAATGAGCCTATCCTCTCTTCTCTGGTCATATTCCAAAAGAAAATAAAAATATCGAAATGGATTACTAATCCAAGACTAAAATATTTGGAGGACTCTTCTGACCAAACAAAAAATATGTAATTGTCAGCAAAGCTGTTTCTTTTTTCTTCAAATTCAAAAATGCTTCTTACTCATAATACATAGGTTGTCAATTCAGCATTGGATGAAAAAAAGGACGAAATACCACCCATTTTTTTTTTTTTCCAATAAATGGGTCAATTTTTTTTTTTCTCAATATGAGTGTTGTATATCGAAAAAAAAAATGTAGTTTGAAACCATCTCTATATTAACATAGTGGTCGAAAGAGTACCGTGTTGCGTCTGGACTTCAAACGGTTTAGTTTTAACCATGTTAACAGTCCTACATTCCTGGTTCATAGAGAATCAAAGCGGATTTACGAATGAATCACGAAATGCTATGGTTCTTAATATATAATTTATTCCGAAGTTATTCGCGAGATTATACACCCTTTCTTTCCTAGTTATAAAGAAAAAAGGTGCAACTGGTTAGATCCAGCCTATTCTTGAAATAAACAACTCGCACACACCCCCTTTCCAAAAAAGATCAATACACCCAGTACTACACTTAGATTTATTGGATTTGTTGCTAAAATATCGGTATTAAACCCGAAACTCCCGGCGAATGGCCAGTAGCCGAAAGAAACGAAAGAATCGGTTACATTTTTCATATGCTCTCCTCTTATAGATAGACTAACAAATCGAACAGAGTTCTTTTTTTATCACTTCACCCATTTTTCTTTTATATATATTTCTAAATTCTCAATTAAAAAAGTAGAATAAAAAATCTATTTGATTTCGAAATTTTCACTACTTGGCTCGTTGGACCACTTCCTCTTTCCCGTGAACTATGAATGGGAAGGACAAAAGAGAATTGGTATGCTAATTCCTCATCCTCAAATCAGTCCTTCCCATCCCACGGGTTTATTTTCTCAACGAAAACGAATAAATAATTATAAGAGTGAAATCTTCATATAATAAAAAAAAAAAAAAACAAACGACAAGTCCAAACCAAAGGAATAAAATATGAAAAATACGTATTTTTCATATTTCTAGGATTAAACAAAAGGATTCGCAAATAAAAGTGCTAATGCTACAACCAGTCCATAAATTGTTAAAGCTTCCATGAAAGCTAAACTAAGTAATAAAGTACCTCGTATTTTTCCCTCCGCCTCGGGCTGTCTCGCGATACCTTCGACAGCTTGGCCCGCAGCAGTACCTTGACCAACTCCAGGTCCAATAGAAGCAAGCCCTACGGCTAATCCAGCAGCAATAACGGAAGCGGCAGAAATCAATGGATTCATGATAAGTTCCTCGCACCAAAAAAAAAAGGTTAATGATACAATCAACTAACGAATTATGATGTAATTATTGCGGCACTAAAATGCATCCAGTCGAAGTAACTAAGAATTGCAAATTGGAGTCAAAAAATATTAATATTATGGAATCATTGAAACTACTTCGATATCGTCTATCTACAGAGTCTTTGTGAATCCATATGGCTTTTTTGTTTTTGTGTTCTTCCATTTCTTTGTTTCGAGCGGCCTGTTCGACCTTTTTCTTGATTTCATCTCTTTATTAATTCAACTCACAGTCCCAAACGAAACGGAAGAGCGTCTATTAAAATTCCCATCTAAATTTACTGTAGTAGGACAAATCTTTAGTTCATATAACTAGTCAATATCTACTATCACATATACATGTCTTTTTTCCATAA